AATCAACCAATCTTGGGGTAAACAGTCTCGACTGCTTTGCTTATATTTACTTTCATTTCATTCTTGTACATAGGAAATGAGATTCAATCCCTTTAACTGCAAATAAAAAAGCCGTTTTATTTCACTCATATAACTATCTGGTTTAGTTCATCAACCCGAATTCTGAATAAAAAAAAAATATATATATATTAAACTCATTTAACTTTCTTACTAGAAAGAAAAGAAATAGGGGAAATTTTATGTCTCACCGAATCACACGTAGAGATATTGATAATACACATAGAGTTAATGGTATTTCATAACTAATTGATTGAGCAGCAGCTCTTAAACCACCTAAAAAGGAATATTTATTATTTGATCCATATCCCGACATAAGAAGTCCAACGGGAGCAAGACTTGAAACAGCGATCCATAAAAAAACACCAATACTAAGATCGGCTAGAATAAGGCGATAACCAAAAGGAATTACTGAATAACTTAGTAAAATGGATATGACTGCTATGGATGGTCCGATACTGAATAAACGAGTATCCCCTCTAGATGGAAAAAGATTCTCTTTGAAAAGTAGTTTTACCCCATCTGCTAGAGCTTGAAGAATTCCCAAGGGGCCGGCGTATTCAGGTCCAATACGTTGTTGTATCCCTGCAGATATTTCTCTTTCTAACCAAACAATTACTAGTACACCTAGTGTGATTCCTAATACAAGAGTCAAAATAGGGACAAGCACCCATATGATCCCATAGACTTCTTTTAAGAATTCCAATCTGGAAAACGAATGGATGGCTTGTAGTTCTGTTGTATTATCAATTATCATTTCAACGATCAACTTCTCCCATAATGATATCTATACTACCTAGTATCGTCATAATATCAGCCAATTTCATTCTTTTAACTAACTGAGGCAGAATTTGCAAGTTGATAAAACCCGGTGGGCGAATTTTCCATCTCCAAGGAAAAACACTCTGATCTCCTATCAGAAAAATTCCCAATTCTCCTTTTGGTGCTTCGACTCTTACATAAAGTTCTTGTTTGGACAATTCAAAAGTTGGAGAAGGTTTTTTACTAATAAATCGATATTCAAAATCATTCCATTCAGTATCTTTTACTCTATCAAAGCGTCGGATTTCTAAATTCTCAAAGGGCCCCCCTGGAATTCCTTCCAGAGCCTGTTGGATAATTTTTATGGATTCTGTCATTTCACTGATTCGTACTAAATAACGAGCTAATGAATCCCCTTCTTTTTGCCATTGAACCTCCCAATCAAATTCGTCGTAACACTCATAATGATCAACTTTACGAAGGTCCCATTGTATTCCGGAAGCTCGTAGCATTGGTCCTGATAAACCCCAATTTAGTGCTTCTTCTCCTCCAATAATGCCTACGCCCTCAACTCGTTCTAAAAAAATAGGATTCCGTGTAATAAGCTTTTGATATTCAGCAACCCCTGTTAAAAAATAATCGCAAAAATCCAAACATTTATCTATCCATCCATGAGGTAGATCAGCAGCTATTCCTCCGATACGAAAATAATTATGCATCATTCGCATACCGGTGGCAGCTTCGAATAGGTCATATATCAATTCTCGTTCTCGAAAAATATAGAAGAAAGGGGTCTGTGCCCCAATATCTGCCATAAAAGGACCAAGCCATAACAAATGAGAAGCTATACGACTCAACTCCAACATAATGGCTCTGATATAGCTAGCCCTTTTAGGTACTTGAATATTGCCTAGTTGTTCGGGTCCATTTACGGTTATTGCTTCTGTGAACATAGTAGCTAAATAATCCCAACGTGTTACATAAGGCAAATATTGTATAATTGTTCGGTTTTCCGCAATTTTCTCCATTCCTCTGTGTAAATAACCCAATATTGGTTCACAGTCAATAACATCTTCACCATCGAGAGTAACGATAAGTCGAAGAACACCATGCATTGATGGGTGGTGAGGACCCATATTGACTATCATGAGGTCTTTTCTTGTAGTTGGTGCAATCATAAGTTTTTTACCGAGTCATTCTTCCATGAATTGCTGAAAGTAAAAAGAAGTTCATCAAAATTGAAACGCATAAGTTCAAATGATATCACTCTTTAAATTAACGAGTTTTTGTCTCTCGAATATCCAACCGATCAATTAATTCTTTATAACGTACTCTATTTTTTTTTGACAAATAAGCCAGTAATCGTTGACGTTTTCCCAAAATTTTTCGCAAACCTCTCTGAGATGAATAGTCTTTTTTGTGCAATTCCAAATGTGAAGTAAGTCTCCTTATCTTAGTGGTGAAACTGAATACTTGAAATTCAACAGACCCTCTGTTTTCTTCATTTTCTTTTTGAGAAATAACCGAAATGAATGAATTTCTTACCATAAAAAAAAGCCTCCTCTCCCTTTTTACAGATATGGATTTTACCGATCAGTAATAATAATGTCATTCATTTTAATGTGGTATATACAATAATCTAATTCAAATTTCTTTATGAACTCCTAATTTTATCAATTCAAATGAATCAATCCAATTGAAAATTAGATTTAGATAGGGAGAGAAAAGGATTGGCACATTTTCGTATTCACAAAAGCGAAGAATTTAGACCTAAAATGAAGAGGGTTCTGTTGATTCATTTCTAGATCGAATTGATACATTATTCATTTAGTATTGGATATTTAGAATGAAATGTAAGACAGGACGTGTGATGTGTGTATTTATTTGCTTTCATATATCCTATATAGTAGAGGATATATAGGAAAAATGTACTATCAACGAATTTTCAATCGTGGATACAAATGTATCCTTAACATACTGAAACGACTGCCATTATTGGTATCAAACCAATAGCGATTCATACAAGCTAAATCTTCTAATCGATAATTAGGCCAAAGAAAGAACTTCAATTTCATTAATTGATTTGTCTCTCTATCAAGGTGATTACTGTCACCTAGAACTTGGCTGCTATTCTTTTCGTTGCAAAATACAGGATTTCCATCTACATCATTCCTATTCTTTGAATTGAAACAAATTAGAATTCTTAATTTTCTACGACGCCTAAATGAGAAAATATTTTCAGGAACAAGCAAATCCAAATGATTTTTGTCTCTATTTCTTGTTATTCTTTCATGTGGTGGAATAGATTCATCAAAATTATTCTTAGCAACATATCTTTGCTCTCGGTATCTTTGATTAGTTTGGTGCTTACTCTTATGAACCAACAAAATACCGATGGTTTGATACATAATAAACTGTCCGTCGTTTTTTACAGACAGACGAATGGGTTCGATAATAAATATTCCCCTTTTCATCAATTCTGGAAGAGTTAAATTCTTCTGAATCAGCATTATATCCAAACTCATTTCTCCCCTTTGAATCGAGGATATAGAAATTTTTCTTGGATCTATTAGTCTAAGCAGGAAACAATATACCTTAATATTATTGATCAGTCTTTGATTCAAAGTATCGTCCCATCTCAATTGAAAAAGCAAATAACGTTTCAGGAACAAATCAAGTTCTGCTTCCGTGTTACTTTTGTATTGTTTTTTATTTTTATCTTTTTTCATGTCCGATCTCGCATAATCTTCTTCAATATCTTTTTGTTGGTTTGAAAGAACGGATCCAAGATCCCCTTGGCTTGTGGTTTTTTTTTCTTCTTGATTTCGATTCTTTATTTTTTTATTCGATGGTATCAAAAAACTTCCCTTTTGCTTTTCATTAATCTTTTGATTTTGATTACTATTTTCATTTCTATTCAAATTTAAAAGAAGTAATTTGCTTGGTATAAACCAAGATTTCGTTTTATATGTATTATAAAGTAACAAAAATTCTGGGAAGAACCAAAGTTCCAGATTCAATATGGGACGCTTTAGTATTTTTTCATTCATCCCCATCCAATCAAAAAAGACTTTTGGGGAGTTTGGTAAATTCATTTCGGGAATCATAAGATAAAAAATATTTTTTTTATCAATTATTTGATAATTATTAGTAACAATCTGAGTATTTTGATTACTATTGGCATCGATCGTGATCCAGGCCTCAATATCGACTTTTTGTCTAAGATCAAAATTTATAATTTTCCAATCCAAATATTTCCTATCGGGAGTTTTTTCCATATATAGAATATCGCCCTTTCCTAGATAATTATTGATAGGGATACTCCTCAGCATATCAAAAAAAGTGTCTTTATATGGGTTGTAATTATAAGAAATCTCTTGATTCTTATTTCCTTCAAACGGCGATCTAGAAATAAATGAGTCCTTTTTATTTTCAGAATTAATAGATTTATATGATAAAAGATCATATTTATAGTATTTTTGAAAATTATCTTTTTTATTCAATAATGAATAGACTTCCAAAATATTTTCTTTTTTGGAATCAATTAATTGGTCTTTTTCATATAAATCCCATTTGCTGAAATTTTTCCTTTTAACCATACGACGTTGATAAACTCTATTCCGCCATTGTTGTGGTATTAATCTAGACCATCTGATCTGAGATAAATCGTATTGATAATGCCCTCTTAACCAGTTTTTCCATTGATTCATTTCAGAACTCGGAAGTCTGTTATCCCTTAATTTAGAATGAACTATTCCTTGTGTTTCAAAAGAATCCTTTATTTCAGGCTTAAGAAAAAAAGGGATTCCTTGATATTGAAGAAATGATTTTAATTTATACAAGTTAATAACTTGGGTTTGTGATAATTTGTAAAATACATATGCTTGTGATAAGTACGATAAGTCATAAAAAATATGTGAATTTGTCTGACTATTACTAATATTATAAAGTGACTTTTTTATAGTCGAAATAAACTCAATTGGATTTTGATTTTTTTTATTAATTATTTCTTGACTTGTTTCATTATTGTAAATGGATTTATTCATAATTTTTTTTGTTGATTCAAGAAATAATTTTATCTTTATTCTGGGAATATTAATGATAGATAAAAATATATTTGTGTAGATTCTTTCAATGAAAAATTTAAAAACAAAAGGTAATTTAGAGATTAATCGAGCATT